CCTTCAGAATCCGTTTGATTCTTTTCTTCAGTTTGATTGGATTCTTTCTTTTCTTTCGATCTCATCCACTTGAAAATTCGTGTAAAAGTTGGTAGTTCTACAGAAGGCTCGACCAAAGAAGTCACAAACACCGGGAGCCCTAGAAAGTAAAGAAAGAAGTGTAATCATATTCATGTAATGAAAAATGTGCTTGCTTTTTTTGTCAGCTTTATAGCCTACGGGTCTGTGCACATCAGCCCATCACATCAAGGTGACAGGATTCGAACCTATGGCCCTCTGTACCCAAAACAGATGCGCTGACCAGACTGCGCTACACCTCGTTTCACCCTCCGAAGCATATAGATCTACCCGATCGATCAAGACTCGAACCGAACTCGCTCATCCTTTTTGGACCCTTCGCCCGCTTAGAAGTGGATTCGAACCACTGACACAAGGATTTTCAGTCCTTTGCTCTAACCAGCTGAGCTACCTGAACCACTTTCCTAAAGTCTGTTTTCTTCATCGAATAGCGCCCTACACTTTCTTCTTAAGTCAGAATAAAGAGAAAATGGAAGTTTCAGTTAAGGGCCCTTTTCGCTTTTTAAGCTTTCTTCTCTTATGATTTTTAATAAGAAGAAGAATTTTAGATAAGGAAATGACTGTAAGAAGAATCTTATTTCTAATTGAATTACAGTAATATTAATCTATGAAAGAGCTTGCTCGCAGCTTATGGTTGGCCTTTCCTTCTCTTATGATTTAAAAGCAGAGTCAAAGGGAATAAAGAGAATGATAATGAAATGACTGTAAGAATCTTCATTAAAGAGACGTTCCCCTCTCCCGTTGGTCGAGCAACGCAATTAAATACCTCTCCCGTTGGTCGAGCAACGCAATTAAATACCTCTCCCGTTGGTCGAGCAACGCAATTAAATACCTCTCCCTTTGGTCGAGCAAGTAAACTCCCTTGAACCTAGCCCTCGGGGATCGGCTCTTTCTCTTCGAATTCTTTTCTAATTCAATTACTGTAAGTTTATTCAATTCAATAAGCTCTTTTTAAGCCTCCGGTCTCGCAATTAAATAAGACCTTTGGCTTCTCTTTTGCTTGCTTTTCTTCTTCTTTTTCTCTTTTCATAAATGTGCGCATATATAGGCCTATATCCCCTTTCTTTAAGAAAGGTTTCCAAACCTATTCACTCCCTACACCTTTTAACTAAAGAACTCGTTAGCATGTGAGAGGGATGCAATTGCTTATGCGGCTGCATCTCTTAGCTCAAAGTGTGCGTCAACCCCTTCTGGCAGTGGCATAAAGTGCCAGCCTCCGCTTCCTCAGCTTGCTAAAAGACAGCTTCCGCGGAAGATTCGTTCCTTAAGAACATGCATAGCATTGATTTGAAACAAAGTGCAGTTAAAGGCTATTAAATATGGCTTAAAGCTTAGTTAATAAGAAAAAGATCAGATAGCAAGTGCCAGTAGAGCAAGCTTCCTCTTCCGAGGGTTAACCTCTTCTTTAAGCTGATAACCTGGTCAACCCATTACGCGTATTCCATTCCCTTTTTCTAATTTCTTGCCCGCTTTAGCAGAATAGGTCCTATTTGCCAGCTGATGCGCTGCTTTTATGCCATATAAAAGAGACTCGTTTTATGAAGAATAGGCTTTTTTGCATTGATTTCCCTTTTTACAGGTAAGATGAAGCTGGCAGTGGGCAGGCTCGCTTGCGCCAGCTATCGCATCCTTTAACCTAGCCCGAGTAAGATAAGGTGCTATCGCAGCCCGAGGAAGAGAAGGCTGTACAGGAGAGTCATCTTTACTAGTTAATTCTTATCTTTAATTCTGTAAATTCAATTTGAAATAAGAGAATATGCAATCAAACTTTTTTGTTAAAACTCTTGATTTTCATTGCTGAAACCCCGTCTTTTTGGCTTGATTAGATCTTTTAGCGCTTTCAAGCAGAAAAATCATAAGATAGCAAGTGCCATTTCTACTGATCTTTTTGGAGTCATTAAATTCTCTTTTTAAGAAGCAACTCATTTCCCTGTTTAAGGCTAAATTGATGAAAATGTCCCGGTAAAACGAAAAAAGAGAAAATGAAATTTAAGAAATTTCAATCTCTTCCAAAATGTATCAGAAGTTTGAAATCCGCGTAATTGGTTACAAGAAAAGAATTAGAAGCGTCTCTCAAAAGAATGAAATTCTCTTTTTCTTGCTTTAAGGGAATTCCCGCTTGCCTCAGACCCTGCTTTTGAAGTTGAGCTTGAACCTAGCCCGATGAAACTTCTGCTTTTGCTTCATCTCCTGTAACCATTAAGGATGCGCCTTTCTGAGCTCTCTCGACCTACTTTAAGGCAATAGCATCCTGTCTATGAATAGGAACTCTCTTTCTTGAACCTAGCCCGCGGAAGTTCACTACCCTCCCTTTACCTATGTCCAATAAGGTAGTTTACTTGCTTACTCAAGAGAGTAAGGCACCCTCGGGGCTTTGGCCACTCAACTTAAAGGAGAGGGGCGATAGCGACTCGTACGTACCATATGAAATAGAATGAAATGCCTGTAATAAGACAACAACATGCCACAAAAGAGGGGGTTTCATAAAAGAAGGCGCCTAGCTCCCCCTTTGCCTTCTCCCCTAGGATTGATAGCTTTTGGCCATTGGGAATCTTTCTTATACTAGTGCAAGGTTAGAGTCGAATTTCAAGTAAACAATAGGGCAATCAAATGCCAACTCTACTGCAGCTTTACCACTTCCTGGACCTTACTCTGGTCGAGCCAGCAAAAAGCTTCCTGGACCTTATGAAGCAATCGAATCCTTAATCTGCGCTTTAGGGATGACATACCTTAAGACCGATCTCCTCGGAACACTACCCAGTTGAGTGGTTCTCTGTCCGGGCCCTTTCCACGGCTTTACCCTACCCCACTGACCGTCCAAGTTCTTGAATGAAACTTCTATCACTACCAGGAGTCAAAAATAGAAGAACCAAGTCGTTCCATAAGCTTCGCATAAGCTACTACATACCTCTTTACGCCCCAAAAGGGAATGGAATGAAGCTTTAGGTAAAAAAGGCTACTTAGTCAAATCTAGAGAACTAGTCTCATGAAAGGGCTTGACCAGTCATCTCTTCTTTGCTATGGGACTCTTCTCACAAGTCTCCTTAATCAATTTTAGCATAATAATATTTATTCTATTCTTTTCTTATGAAGATAGGCCGGTCAAAAAAACAAGGCGCAACGGGCTCTCTGCTCCTAGTCACTAAGTAGTGCTATTCAGTCCTCCGGGGGACTGGACTCCCCCAAGGGGTTCGGTTCTTTCTCTCACGTAATTTCGCCCGCTCGTTCCACTTCCGTGCCGGAGGAAATGGGATTCGAACCCATGATACAATCTTCTTGTATGTCGATTTAGCAAACCAATGCCTTAAGCCACTCAGCCATACCTCCAAGTTGTTGATCGGAATTTTATGTGCGGTAGCCCGAAGGGCTATCTGATCCGATCAACTGCCTAAGCCGTAGCGCGCTAGCACGCGTACTCTTCCTCCATGAGCGAGATTCTCTCCAGAAACCAGAAAAAAAGGAACTGCCTTAGCATCCACCACCAAAATCTGCCACTCGTTGGGCGACGCCTTCTTTTCTATGAACACTCTACCGCTGAATGATTCACTTTGCTGGTCTCCGCCCCCGACCTGATTAGGAGAGAACACAGGGTTAAGCCAAGCCCTTACCCGCTTTCATTCATATCTCTTATTCTTACTAGTAAGAATAAAGAGATAGCCGGGGGAACTGGACTGTGACTCTTCTATTACATTACGGAAAAGTCCATTCTCGTCATGATCGATCCACGTCCTACCGTAGTGCCCGGAGAACCAGGCTTGCTTAGCTTAGAAAGCTAGCTTACTAAGGTAATGCCAATTCACTTAGAAGAATAAGTATGGTAATTCCTATTTGCTTACTTGGATACAAGTATGGTAATGCCAATTCACTTAGAAGATAGAGTATGGAGAAGGCTTTTTTCGTTGATTGCACGAGCTAGCCAGCAAGTCTTCCGGTGACTAATCTCCCATCGCTAGAAAGCCCAACCGGTAACCAAAAGAAGCAAGCCGGCTTCGGTAGTGGTAGTAGCTTCAAAGGAATTGGTAGTATGTCTTGAATAGGAAAGCTTTCATAATGTATGAACTCAACCCATGTTCAAGAGCTTGAACAATGAAGTGAAAGGCTTGACTTTAGAACAATCAATCGAACGGCTAAGGCCAAGGTAAGGGCCTGTTCATAATCCCTATTCAAATTACTTGCTTGACTGATTAAGGTGGCTTTCCTCTTGTTGCAGTCACTGTGGCTCTTGCTTGAGCCGGGAAGTAAAGAAGGCACAGAGGTGAGAAGTGTTTAGATTATAGATACGAAGGTACAAAGTGGATTTCTCATGGCCCTCCAAATGAATCCTTTTTATGCTATACGAGCATAAACAAGAACCATTTATTTAGAAGACCTGCAGGTCGAGGTAGTTTCTACTTGCTTACTTCTTAGAGTAAGGGAGAACTGCTTTGATTCATTTTCCACGCATAAAAGGGTTGTAATAGCTAAAGCTATGCTTTTGGAAAGCGGTCCCTTACCTTGTGACCTCTATTTCCTTCCCGTAATCGAACCTTCCACAGAAAGCAGCTCGCACTCGGTAATAAGACTTTAACATGGATTCTTTCCCATCGACTGGACCTTTCACAGGGACCAGGACGAATAGGGAACGGGAACTACTCTTTTCGTTTCGGGATTGGAGTAGGTAAGGGCAGCGGGACCAGCAAAGCAAGCTATTAAGCCAACTAACAAAGCCACAAGCTACAGGCAGGATCCTTTGTTAGCTCTACGATTAAGGAGTACGTCACCTTCCTTTAGTAAACTAACCTCGTCGTATGTTGAGTTTTACTATACTAAATGAGTTGGCCTATTTGAGTCTTTCCTTTCTTTTTCACTATAGGAATCGACACAAGCAAAGAGGGAAAGAAGCAATCTAAACCATTTAGGATAGAATGGCTCGCCACTGAATAGCAAAGAAAGGAAACTCTTTCTTTGCCTCTGGTTAAGCCCCTTCTTACGTAGGACATCGCAAGCTCCTCGCCTTCCGCCAGAAAGCAAGGGCGGCAAGATATGGAGCAGGCCATGAAATAGGTATAATAAGAATTTAGAAAGCCCTATATAAGATATATAATAAATAGGGCCTTTAACAGAGACCAAGGCCAGAACCTCCACCAGCTGACGTGTCTACTCGAATGACTCTTTCATAAAGTATGCAGAGTGCTTGCTTCAGCTCCAGCTACTAAAGCCAACCAATAGACCTGTTCATACAACAATATTCTAACTCGTCTTCCTGCTCTAGTTCTTTATGCCTTCGTTCGTTCTTTTTCTTTTGTTGTCCCCAAGTTCTAGGCCCCTTTTGCTGCTGTGCTCTCGTCTTTCTTTTTTCTATCCCGTCGTTAAAGTGCTCCTCTCTTTTCTTTCCTTATCAAGGAGAAGCGGTTGAGCAACCGAGAAGAGCTACTCGACTAAAAGACAAGAGGAAGCGAATGAAAAGGAAGGATAGGGAGGTAGGTTTAAAGACGGAAAGGAAGAAAAAAGCTCAACGCGCGCCAGAGACTGATGAGGCATAGGATGGATCCGCTTCAACCGGAATCCTTGCCCGACCAACTGTTCATTCTGTCTTTACTTCATTCGCTGGGGAGTTTCGAGCTCTGTCCCTATCTGAAGCACAGGGAGACCCCGTTCCATCGGTTGATACTTAATAAAAAAAGAGGTTCCTAGACAAAGTGCATCCGCCGAAGCAGCAACAAGAGACAAAGCATCGGGTCCTGGATAAGATGCAGTAGAGAACAAGACTGCAAAGAAGCGCGCAAGCAACTTCGATTCGCTTTCCATCAGATAGGCAAAGATTGATTTCAAGTATACCTCGATGAGAAAGCAATATAGGCCAGCCGGAAACGGAACAAATGCAGCTGCTGCTTCTGAGTTCGCATGACTTCGCTCTCGTTGTGCGTGGACTTCCTAATCGAACTAAGATGGATCGGGCTGTTGGCTCAGAGAAGGTTTGCTCGGGGAAGGAATAACAAGAAGTTTCTAAGGTAATGCCAATTCACTGACTTGGAACAAGTAAGGAAAAAACAGGCTCTTTCTAAGGAGGTGGTTATAGAAAGAGATCAGAGTAGAGGTAGTAAAGCTAAGAGCTAGAAAGTAGCAACCCGTAAAAGCTAGCCAAAAGGCATATGAGGGAGGGGGTTTGCTCGGCTCCGCTCGGAGAGGGAATCCATTCCAAAACCAAGGTTGGAGGTTAGGCCTAGAGCAACAAAGCAGATGGTTCGACAACTGATGATGAGACAACGGACGACCGACCACTTATTGTGATGTATCCCTCCCCTTTGGTATGTCCTCTTCTGTAAAGGTCAGCGCATGTTTGGTCGTAATCTGTTCGACCAGACCACGTCTTGCAGCTCTTCTGGCGTCAGGGTTGCGGGAACCTGTGCTTCTTGGTTGAAATTGAAGAACAACTCCTGTACAGCCTTCTGTACAGCCTTCTCCTTATGCTTTGGAGACGTTCTCAGCAACTCCAAGATAGATATGTGGGCTGCTAACTTACTGAGATGACCGAGAAGATCATACTCCGGCTGTGTGGCTACCTTTTCCGCTTGATCGGCAACCCTTTCTTCTGGATTCTTGGGTCAGGTCGTGCATAGATCCTTCCCGTCTTGCTGACAGGATTGATTTCGTGACCAGCTTTTGGCGATTACAGGTGCAATCGTAGCTTCCTTCGGTTCTGGAGGTTGCTTTCTCACGGCAAACCTCTCGACCTTACTCTCTTGAGTAAGCAAGTCAACTACCTTTAGAGATGGGAGACGACTAACTAAGCTAATCATTATGTCCCTTTCTTCTTATTCCTCCCCAACCCTCGGATTGCTTCTCTCACTTTAAAGACGTTAGCAAGAAGAGCTCTGATTCAACATAGAGCCTGGTCTATTGCTTTTCGTCTGGTATGAATGAATTCCTAAGGTTAGTCGATTTCTTCACATTCTTAATAGCTAATGGTTCCTGAGACAAAGGATTTTTCCTCTGCCTTGGATCATAGCTAAAAAAAGCCAGTCGCTATCTGAATAACTAAACATTCTCGTTGGGAAGGTAGCAGCACAGAGTAGGGGGATTTCGAAGAATGAAATTCAAGGGTGCTGGTTGGAACAGAGGCATGTATAAATAGAAATTTTCAAATTGTAAGCCGAGCTCTATACCTTCCATCAACCAATCTAGAGCTTATTGCCTATTCCGAAGAAAGACTTCTACTAGGGGATATCAAAAATTTCTCATCAATACGACTTAATCGGTCTTTCGCCCATTGTTTCACTAACCGATCTTAATCATGATAGATGGCTAGCCCCAGAGCAAGCACCAATAGTCGTTCTAGAACCATGGTTGTGGAAAGGATAGGGTTCAGTACTGTCCCCCGCTTAGAATCTCTTCCAGCTGAGCTTCACTAATAAGAGGCTCTTACGTAAAAGAAAGAGAAAG